GAAGCAATAACGGTAAATGCACCTGAATTATTGGAGAATATTCAAATACCCAAAAGAGCCAGCTATATTAGAGTAATTATGTTAGAATTGAGCCGTATAGCTTCTCATTTGTTATGGCTTGGACCTTTTATGGCGGATCTTGGGGCACAGACTCCTTTTTTCTACATTTTTAGAGAGAGAGAATTGATATATGATCTATTTGAAGCTGCTACAGGTATGCGAATGATGCATAATTACTTTCGCATCGGAGGGGTAGCTGCCGATCTCCCTTATGGATGGATGGATAAATGTTTAGATTTCTGTGATTATTTTTTACAAGGAGTTGTTGAATATCAACAACTTATTACAAAGAATCCTATTTTTTTAGAACGAGTCGAAGGAGTCGGTTTCATTAGCGGAGAAGATGCAGTAAATTGGGGCTTATCGGGACCAATGTTACGAGCTTCTGGAATACAATGGGATCTTCGTAAAATTGATCCTTATGAGTCTTACAATCAATTCGATTGGAAAGTCCAATGGCAAAAAGAAGGAGATTCGTTAGCTCGCTATTTAGTACGAGTCAGTGAAATGAGGGAATCCATAAAAATTATTCAACAAGCTGTAGAGAAAATTCCTGGAGGACCTTATGAGAATTTAGAAGCCCGACGCTTTAAGAAAGTAAAGAATCCCGAATGGAATGATTTTGAATATCGATTTCTTGGTAAAAAACCTTCACCCAATTTTGAATTATCAAAGCAAGAACTTTATGTAAGAGTAGAAGCTCCAAAAGGCGAATTAGGAATTTATCTGGTAGGAGATGATAGTCTTTTCCCCTGGAGATGGAAAATTCGTCCACCGGGTTTTATTAATTTGCAAATTCTTCCTCAGCTAGTTAAAAAAATGAAATTGGCTGATATCATGACAATATTAGGTAGTATAGATATCATTATGGGGGAAGTTGATCGTTGAAATGATAATAGATAGGGTAGAGGTAGAAACTATCAATTCTTTTTCGAAATCGGAATTATTAAAAGAAATCTACGGACTTATATGGATTCTACCCATTTTAGCCCTCCTACTGGGAATCACAATAGAAGTACTCGTAATTGTGTGGTTAGAAAGAGAAATATCTGCATCGATACAACAACGTATTGGTCCTGAATATGCTGGCCCCCTGGGACTGCTTCAAGCTATAGCAGATGGAACTAAACTACTTTTAAAAGAGGATATCCTCCCATCCCGAGGAGATATTCCTTTATTTACCATTGGTCCCTCTATAGCAGTCATATCCATTTTATTAAGTTTTTTAGTTATCCCTTTGGGATATCGTTTTGTTTTAGCTGATCTTAGTATTGGTGTTTTTTTATGGATTGCGATTTCAAGTATTGCTCCTATTGGCCTTCTCATGGCAGGATATAGCTCAAATAATAAATATTCTTTTTCAGGCGGTCTACGAGCGGCTGCTCAATCTATTAGTTATGAAATACCATTAACTTTTTGTGTACTAGCAATATCTCTACGTGTGATTCGTTAAAATAGGATCTTTTTCCTCTAAAATAAATTGAATGCTTATCTTCCTTTGCTTATTCTGTATTTGTGTTGGTAAGTTAAACTCGATAGCTATATGAGTGAAACAAAACAGCTTATTAATTTGTAGTAAAAATAAAAAATCTCATTTCCTACGTACAAGAAAAAAGTTCAAGTAAACATAAGGAGTGTAAACTCTTTACCCCAAGGTTGAGATTGTTTGATTAGTCATCATATCTTGAAGCGGGCAAGAATAAAGGATTCGCGGTATGGAATTCCATTACTAGAATATTTTGAGTTATTACTATATATAATTTAAACTTATATATAATTTAAACTTATAACCATAAGGCAATCCATCAAAAGTTAGTGAGGGATTAGGAACACTAAAATACATACAGGATTAGTAATGAGAGAATCTAAATCATTAGACATTTTTCCTCATAAAAGGAATCGTAATAAGGACTTGAGATTGGTAGAAATGATCAAGCAGTACTTTCTTCAGATTCCGGTCTAGAGTATGTTCCCATTCACTTGTTAAGGAAATGGCTATCAAGAACGAATTAACCCTTTATTCCTTTTTTTAAGTATACCCCTCCCGGGGAAAGAAGAATAGGACAAAAGATATGGAATACAATACAAAAAAGGATCTTTATTTATTCTTTCCTTCCCTTATCCCTATTCATACAGAATTCCTCATGAACTAATGCCCAATTCTTTCCATTTACTAATTGCTATAACGAGTGATTTATTCCAATATTAAGTTATTACCGAATAAAGAAAAATTTTATTATATTATATAAAGGATGAGATCAATTCGGAAGCGCTTTTTTGTTATTCTAGCAGACGTAATTGCTTTGGTCTAATTTTGGGCTTTCCAATCAATTTTATCTTACCTAATTCTATCTATGCCCAGGGGATAATACCGAAACGAAACAATCCTTTCCTTTTTTCTGATCATAGAGGAGCCGTATGAAGCTAAGGTTTCATGTACGGTTTTGGAATAGCGGTGGGAACTGTGATGTTATCATCGACTATGATTATCTAATAGTTCAAGTACAGTTGATATAGTTGAAGCACAGTCCAAATATGGTTTTTTTGGATGGAATCTTTGGCGTCAGCCTATAGGTTTTCTAGTTTTTCTAATTTCTTCTTTGGCAGAATGTGAAAGATTACCCTTTGATTTACCAGAAGCAGAAGAAGAATTAGTAGCAGGTTATCAAACCGAATATTCTGGTATTAAATATGGTTTATTTTATCTTGTTTCTTACCTAAATTTATTAGTTTCCTCTTTATTTGTAACTGTTCTATACTTAGGCGGGTGGAATTTCTCTATTCCCTATATATCCTTTTTTGGATTTTTCCAAATGAATCAAATAATTGGAATTTTTGAAATGGTAATAGGTATCTTTATTACATTAACTAAAGCTTATTTATTTCTCTTCATTTCTATCACAATAAGATGGACTTTACCCAGGATGAGAATGGATCAGTTATTAAATCTTGGATGGAAATTTCTTTTACCTATTTCTCTGGGCAATCTCTTATTAACAACTTCTTCCCAACTAGTTTCACTATAAAATAAGAATAAAATAACAGTAAGAATATTTTCAACACAAAAGTTCTCTCAAACAAGAGAAAGAAACATACCTTTTTCATATATAATATAGATTTAGAATATGTTCCCTATGCTAACTGGGTTCATTAGTTATGGTCAACAAACAATACGCGCCGCAAGATACATTGGTCAAGGTTTCATAATTACCTTATCCCACACAAATCGTTTACCTATAACGATTCACTACCCTTATGAAAAATCAATTACATCGGAGCGTTTCCGGGGGCGAATACACTTTGAATTTGATAAATGCATTGCTTGTGAAGTATGTGTTCGCGTATGCCCAATAGATCTACCCCTTGTGGATTGGAGATTTGAAAAGGATATTAAAAGAAAACAATTGCTTAATTATAGTATTGATTTCGGGGTTTGTATATTTTGTGGTAACTGTGTTGAATACTGTCCCACAAATTGTTTATCAATGACTGAAGAATATGAACTTTCTACTTATGATCGTCATGAATTGAATTACAATCAAATTGCTTTGAGTCGGTTACCAATCTCCATAATGGGAGATTACACAATTCAAACAGTTAGGAATTCGCCTCAAAGTAAAATAGACAAAGAAAAATCTTGGAATTCAAGAACGATTACGGATTACTAGGTATTAGGTTTTTTTTATTATAAAAATCCATTTTTACTAACTCTAACGAAAAAAGAATAACTACTGCTTAACAACTTATATGCATATACAAAAAAATATCCTAATACCTTTTTCCTTCCTTGAATCTTTTAGTTTTAGTCAGTTCATGAAAAATTTTATACTAGAAATTTCTTCTTATCCATAATGGATTTACCTGGACCAATACATGAGATTCTTGTGCTATTTGGGGGATTTGTTCTTCTACTAGGAGGTCTAGGAGTAGTATTACTTACCAACCCAATTTATTCTGCCTTTTCGCTGGGATTAGTTCTTGTTTGTATATCCTTATTCTATTTTTTATTAAATTCCTACTTTGTAGCTGTCGCACAACTTCTTATTTATGTGGGAGCCATAAATGTCTTGATCATATTTGCTGTAATGTTTGTAAACGGCTCAGAGTGGTCTAAAGATAAGAATTATTGGACTATTGGAGATGGGTTTACTTTACTCCTTTGTATAACTATTCCTTTTTCACTAATGACTACTATCCCAGATACGTCGTGGTATGGAATTCTTTGGACTACAAGATCAAACCAAATAGTAGAACAGGGTCTCATAAATAACGTTCAACAAATTGGGATTCATTTAGCAACCGATTTTTATCTTCCGTTTGAACTCATTTCCCTAATTCTTCTAGTTTCTTTAATAGGTGCAATTACTATGGCTCGACAATAAGAAATACTTAGAATGAGTCAAAATTCTTAGAATTTCAAATATAAAATAAATAACTAAAGAATCACAATTTTGATTTAGTAAAACCCATCTACTGCCAACACAACAAATACCTTCTTTTCTCTTTTGTTGCGTAATTGTTCTATTCTAATTAATTGAATCGGTTCAATTCTTGTCCTCATATTGAAATGAATCGAGATTGATAAGGAGTTAGTTAATGATGTTTGAGCATGTACTTTTTTTGAGTGTCTATTTATTTTCGATTGGTATCTATGGATTGATCACAAGCCGAAACATGGTTAGAGCTCTAATATGTCTTGAACTTATACTGAATTCAATTAATCTAAATCTCGTAACATTTTCTGATCTATTTGATAGTCGCCAATTAAAAGGAGACATTTTCGCAATTTTTGTTATAGCCCTTGCGGCTGCTGAAGCAGCTATTGGACTATCCATTCTTTCTTCCATCCATCGTAACAGGAAATCAACTCGTATCAATCAATCCAATTTTTTGAATAATTAGACATAGAATCCTCTAAACAAAGGCGCATATATAATAATAAGAAACATTAAGATGAATAGAAATCTAATCTTATTTTCTTATTAGTGTTTAATAATATCCATTCTATTTTTTGAGTAGGTTATTTCAGAGTATTGTTTTTTACTTATTGAATATTGCATTTTTGCAATTCATTGATATTGCAATTTGAATATTGCAATAATTTATATTGAAAAGATGATAACCAATTTATTGGTTAATTCAAATTAGTATGTAGAATTCGTATAATTATGAGTGTTGAAGCCTTAAATTAAAGTCTCTTGGCTCTTTTCACGCTTTCTCACAAACGGATTACGAAATATATTGCATTGTTTGTTAAAGTTTGGATAAACCATTGCTTCGTCTGGTATCTACAATACATCCAATTTATATAGTACTTAATTTCATTTTTACCAGATCGAAAATTTTTATGTTGAAAAGGCAAATTTAGAGATCCAATGTCACATTCTGTAAAAATTTATGATACATGTATAGGATGCACTCAATGTGTACGAGCTTGCCCAACAGATGTATTAGAAATGATACCTTGGGATGGATGTAAAGCCAAGCAAATTGCTTCCGCGCCGAGAACCGAAGATTGTGTGGGTTGTAAGAGATGCGAATCCGCCTGCCCAACTGATTTTTTAAGTGTCCGCGTTTATTTAGGGCCTGAAACAACCCGCAGCATGGCTCTATCTTATTGATACGTTACAAAAAACTCCACTTGAATCGTCTGATTCCTCTTTACCGAAGAAGCCTGTGCTCGAAATAATCGAGCATGGGCTTTTCTGGTCAAAACGTATCTTGTCTTTATTACTTTATCATGAGTTATTTTCCTTGGTTAACAATACTTGTTGTTTTGCCGATATTTGCAGGTTCATTAATTTTCTTTTTACCTCATAAAGGAAATAAAATAGTTAGGTGGTATACTATAGCTATTTGTTTATTAGAATTCCTTCTAATGACTTATGCATTCTGTTATCATTTCCAATTGGAGGATCCCTTAATGCAATTAAAGGAGGATTCTAAATGGATAGATGTTTTCGATTTCCACTGGAGATTGGGAATCGATGGGCTTTCATTAGGATCTATTTTATTGACAGGATTTATCACTACTTTAGCTACTTTAGCGGCTTGGCCGATTACTCGGAATTCGCAATTATTCTATTTCCTGATGCTAGCAATGTATAGCGGTCAAATAGGATTATTTTCTTCACGAGACCTTTTACTTTTTTTTATCATGTGGGAGTTAGAATTAATTCCTGTTTACTTACTTTTATCCATGTGGGGGGGGAAGAGACGTCTGTATTCAGCTACCAAGTTTATTTTGTATACTGCAGGCGGTTCCATTTTTTTCTTAATTGGAGTTCTGGGTATGGGATTATATGGTTCCAATGAACCCGGATTAGATTTAGAAAAATTGATTAATCAATCATACCCTACAACATTGGAAATACTACTGTATTTTGGCTTCCTTATTGCTTATGCTGTCAAATTGCCAATAATACCTTTACATACGTGGTTACCAGATACCCATGGGGAAGCGCATTACAGTACATGTATGCTTTTAGCCGGAATTCTATTAAAGATGGGAGCATACGGATTGATTCGGGTCAATATGGAATTGTTACCACATGCTCATTATCTATTTTCCCCCTGGTTGGTAATAATAGGAGCGGTGCAAATAATCTATGCAGCTTCAACTTCTCTTGGTCAACGAAATTTCAAAAAAAGAATAGCCTACTCCTCCGTATCTCACATGGGTTTCATAATTATAGGCATTGGTTCCATAACCAACATTGGACTAAATGGAGCTATTTTACAAATATTATCCCATGGATTTATTGGTGCTACACTTTTTTTCTTGGCGGGAACAGCTTGTGATAGAATGCGTCTTGTTTATCTTGAAGAACTCGGGGGAATATCTATCCCAATGCCCAAAATTTTTACCATGTTTAGTAGCTTTTCAATGGCTTCTCTTGCCTTGCCGGGAATGAGCGGTTTTGTTGCAGAATTAGTAGTATTTTTTGGACTAATTACTAGTCCTAAATTTATGTTAATGCCAAAAATGCTAATTACTTTTGTAATGGCAATAGGAATGATATTAACTCCTATTTATTTATTATCTATGTTACGCCAGATGTTCTATGGATACAAGCTATTTCATGTTCCAAACAAAAATTTTGTAGATTCTGGACCACGGGAACTCTTTCTTTTAATCTGTATCTTTTTACCAGTAATAGGAATTGGTATTTATCCAGATTTAGTTCTCTCGCTATCCGTTGATAGGGTAGAGGTTCTATTATCCAATTATTATACTAAATAGGATTTTCTTTTTTTAACCAGTCCGCTCTATATTCCAGATTCCAGAGTGGAAAAATAAAAAATTCAGAAAAAAGTAAAAAAGTATAATTAGATCTATCTCGAATTTTTGAGAACCCCTTGAACGTCTTTTCAAAGGGTTCTCAAATCAAACAAAAAAAAACCTGAAGGTTTTATGTTATGTAATGTTAATTATTTAGATGATAATGTAAATGAACCATAACTATGTAAACCTATTCCTAACAGATTGATACCAAAATAGCAGATCCAAATTATAAGAAATCCTATCGAAGCTACAAGTGCGGAATTCGTACCCTTCCAATTTTGATTTGTTCTACTATGTAAATATATTGCAAATATGGTCCAGGTAATAAATGCCCAGGTTTCCTTAGGATCCCAATTCCAATAGGATCCCCATGCCTCATTAGCCCATACTGCTCCACAAAGAATACCCACGGTTAAAAGAGTAAACCCTAGACTAATGACACGATAACTCCAAGAATCCAAACGCTCAGTTAATTGATATTTGTAATAATTTGTAAATACGGGAAAAGAGTAAATTTCAATCTCACTAAAGAAAAATGTTTTTCTTAAAACATTTTTCTTTAGTGAAAAGAAATCGAAATTCTTTCGAAATCTAATGATTAGAAGAGCGGCGGATAATAAGGATCCGCACAAAAGAGTTGCATAGCTTAGCAGCATCATACTGACATGCATCATTAACCACTGAGATTGTAGAGCTGGTACTAGTATTGTGGATTGATGCATTTCAGTTAAAAGACCCGATGTGGCAAAACCTTGCGTTAAGATAGTACTTGGCGTAGTTATTGTGCTTAAATCATTTTGCGAGTTCTGTATCTTAGGAATAGTATGAAGAATATACAGAGTCCATGAAAGAAAGATCAATGACTCATATAAATTACTTAATGGAAAATGTCCCGAATAAACCCAACGAGAGACTAAAAATCCTGTTATAGAGAAAAAAGTGGCTATCATTCCTTTTTCTGACGAATTACGTAATCCCCTAAGTTCACGAACTAATAAGGTTATCAAATGAATCGTAATCACAATTGAAATAGTTGAGAAAGAGATATGAGTTAGTATATGTTCTAAAGTTGCAAATAGCATAACGATAAGGTCCCGTTACAAAATTGGAAATTTCGAATTGAATCCATTTTCTAATTTATTGTATTCTTTTTCGAGAATGCCGCCACTCGGATTCGAACCGAGATGCTTGAGCACTGCTTCCTAAGAGCAGCGTGTCTACCAATTTCACCATGGCGGCTAATTTAAAATAATAGTTAACTTAAAAGAATAATAGTTATTTTATCGTGAATCGTCGAGACTGGGAGAGGCCATAGAATTTAGGAACATTAGAAGTTCATCATTAACTACAATGAAATCAATTTTGTATTTTAGAAAAATTTATAGAATGAAAGCCTTTACACTCTTATTAATATGATGTACCAGTCCTAAACCCATTTATATGGGAATTTTGGATAAGATTAGGTAGAGGTTGTAAGTCCTATTGCAAGAATAGTCCACTTTTTTTTTTATAATAGAATCCTCGTTTTTACGAGGATTCTATTATAAAAAAAAAGTTCTTTGATAGGATAAAGAATTCTGAGGACACAATATACCAAAAACTTTAGTTCTATATAATGATAATGGAGGGATTCGTTCTAAGAATATTGTACCGAGGAATTCGACACATAAAAGTACATTTATTGATTAATCCGAATTATTCATTCATATTAAATAATTGGAATTTCTTTTGGATAGTTCAATTCAGATTATTTTTAAATCTTATTATTTGTTTGCTTGTTGTCCAGAAAAACCTTTTGGTTTTGGATGCTCGTTGCCGCTAGAAAATGATTTGGATTTTGCTAAAGAATAGGATTGTACTATGGAAAAATAAGTCTTTTTTTTCCAAAGATTTTTACGAATACGCTTTTTTGACATCGAAGTACGTTTTTTTGGAACTGCCATTCAAAAAGGGAATTACTTTTTTCTAGTTGTATGTGAAAGACATCTATTGTCGCAAATCAATCCTTCTTTCTGTTTTTTCTTAGTATTTATACTTAGATACTGAAAGATACTGAAATGATACTGAAAGATACTGAAATTCAAAATTTTTCTTTAGTTCATTTTGTCTAATGTGCATAAGACAAGAGTTTTTTAAGATTTTCTATTTAAATTAAATCAATTTATATATCAAATATACTCCATATATAAATATATGGTATGGTGGATAAGCCCTCATATAAGAGGGGGAGATAAAAAGAAGGTAAAATTCAATTAAAATAGTTAATTAAGTTCAGAAGACTATTCCATAATTGAATTCCAATAAAAAAAAATACTTAGTCTCTTAAACAAGACATTCTAAAACTTAGAGAATTCTAGTAATTAGGATTTCCTTTTATTTTATATGAAATAAGCAATATTCGAGAATTTCCTATAAATATAGGTTTTTTTTGGAATTCTATCAATCAATTACGAAACAAGAGAGCTCTTTTATTTTAATAGAAAGAAATACAAAAATGATTAGAAAGTAAAATGATTAAATCTTTTTTTTGTATTTTAATAAATATTTTTTTTACTAATATTTACTAATTTTGAATTTAAGCAACTAAACCCATTCTTAATTTTGGAATATTTTAATGAGATAAATTTGAAAAATCCAGAATTTCAGTATTTTTTCTTTTTCTTATTTTGTTTTTTGAATTCTTTTAGAAAGAGATAATAATAGGTTTGGTGAATCGGAAACAATTTTATTTTATAGAAAAATTGAACTATAAATTTAAACTAAAAATTGCTATTTCTTTTCTTATGGAACATACATATCAATATGCCTGGATAATTCCTCTTCTCCCACTTCCAGTTATTATGTCAATGGGATTTGGACTTTTTCTTATTCCCACAGCAACAAAAAATCTTCGTCGCATATGGGCTTTTCCTAGTATTTTACTCTTAAGTATAGCTATGGTATTCTCACTTTACCTGTCTATTCAACAAATAAATGGAAGTTCTATCTATCAATATCTATGGTCTTGGACCATCAATAATGATTTTTCCTTAGAATTTGGATACTTGGTCGACCCCCTTACGTCTATTATGTTAATACTAATTACTACTGTAGGAATCTTAGTTCTTATTTATAGTGACGATTATATGTCTCACGATGAAGGATATTTGAGATTTTTTGTTTATATAAGTTTTTTTAATACTTCCATGTTGGGATTGGTTACTAGTTCCAATTTGATACAAATTTATTTTTTTTGGGAACTTGTAGGAATGTGTTCCTATTTATTGATAGGCTTTTGGTTTACGCGGCCAATTGCAGCGAGTGCTTGTCAAAAAGCTTTTGTAACTAATCGTGTAGGGGATTTTGGTCTGTTATTAGGAATTTTAGGTTTTTTTTGGATAACGGGTAGTTTGGAGTTTCGGGATTTGTTCAAAATAGCTAATAACTGGATTCCTAATAATGGGATTAATTCCTTACTTACTACTTTGTGTGCTTTTTTATTATTCCTTGGTGCAGTTGCAAAATCCGCACAATTTCCTCTTCACGTATGGTTACCTGATGCTATGGAAGGACCCACTCCCATTTCGGCTCTTATACACGCAGCAACTATGGTTGCTGCGGGGATTTTTCTTCTAGCTAGACTTCTTCCTCTTTTCATATCCCTACCCTTGATAATGAGTTTCATTTCTTTAGTAGGTACAATAACACTCTTCTTAGGAGCCACTTTAGCTCTTGCTCAGAGAGATATTAAAAGAAGTTTAGCCTATTCTACAATGTCTCAATTGGGTTATATGATGTTAGCTATAGGTATAGGTTCTTATCAAGCTGCTTTATTCCATTTGATCACTCATGCTTATTCGAAAGCTTTATTGTTCTTAGGATCCGGATCCGTTATTCATTCAATGGAACCTCTTGTTGGATATTCACCAGATAAAAGTCAGAATATGGTTCTTATGGGTGGTTTAAGAAAATACGTTCCAATTACAAGAACTACTTTTTTATGTGGTACACTTTCTCTTTGTGGTATTCCACCTCTTGCTTGCTTCTGGTCCAAAGATGAAATCCTTAGTAATAGTTGGTTGTATTCACCCTATTTTGGAATAATAGCCTCTTTTACAGCAGGATTAACTGCATTTTATATGTTTCGAATATATTTACTTACTTTTGATGGGTATTTGCGTGTTCATTTTCAAAATTACAGTAGTACTAAAGAAGGTTCGTTGTATTCAATATCCTTATGGGGGAAAAGTATATCCAAAGGAGTCAATAGGGATTTTGTTTTATCAACAATGAAGAGTGGAGTTTCTTTTTTTTCACAAAATATACCCCAAATTCCTGCTAATACAAGAAATAAGATAGGATCCTTTAGTACTCTCCTTGGGGCTAAAAAAACCTTTGTCTATCCTCATGAAACGGGAAATACTATGCTATTTCCTCTTCTTATATTACTACTTTTTACTTTGTTCATTGGATCCATAGGAATCCATTTTGATAATGGAGTAAAAGATAATAGAATATTGGAGTTAACCATATTATCAAAGTGGCTAACTCCTTCAATAAACTTGTTCCAGGAAAATTCAAATTCTTCCATAAATTCATATGAATTTCTCACTAATGCAATTTCTTCTGTAAGTTTAGCAATTTTTGGTCTATTCATAGCATATATCTTTTATGGATCTGCTTATTCTTTTTTTCAGAATTTAAATTTTATAAATTCCCTTGTAAAAAAGAATCCAAAAAAGAGCTTTTTGGATGAAGTTAAAAAAAAGATATACAGCTGGTCATATAATCGTGGTTATATAGATTTTTTCTATACTAGGGTTTTTATCCTAGGTATAAGAAGATTAGCCGAAATAACGCATTTTTTTGATAAAGGTGTCATTGATGGAATTATCAATGGAGTAGGTCTTGCTGGTTTTTGTATAGGAGAGGAAATCAAATATGTAGGGGGAGGGCGAATATCGTCTTATCTATTCTTTTTTTTATGTTATGTATCCTTGTTCTTATTCTTTATTCCATGAATTCCTCAAAAAGAGGCTCATCAAAATGCAAAATCTAAGACTACTATAAGACTACTAATAAGAAAAAAATTCGAACGATTAAATTACTTCTCCCGAATATCCAACTGACTTATTAATTTCTTATAACGTACTCTATTTTTCTTTGCCAAATAAGC